ATGCTTCTAGCCGGAATCTTATTAAAAATGGGAGCGTATGGATTAGTTCGAATCAATATGGAATTATTTCCTCATGCTCATTCTCTATTTTCTCCTTGGTTAATAATAGTGGGCGCAGTACAAATAATCTATGCAGCTTCAACATCTCTTGGTCAACGAAATTTAAAAAAAAGAATAGCCTATTCCTCTGTATCTCATATGGGTTTTATAATTATAGGAATTGGTTCTATCACAGATATGGGACTCAACGGAGCCCTTTTACAAATAATCTCTCATGGATTTATCGGTGCTGCGCTTTTTTTCTTAGCTGGAACAACTTATGATAGAATACGTCTTCTTTATCTTGACGAAATGGGTGGAATAGCTATCCCAATGCCAAAAATGTTCACGATATTCAGTAGCTTTTCGATGGCCTCCCTCGCATTACCAGGTATGAGTGGTTTTGTTGCCGAATTAATAGTCTTTTTTGGACTAATTACTAGTCCAAAATTTCTTTTAATGACAAAAATCCTAATTACTTTTGTAATGGCAATTGGAATTATATTAACCCCTATTTATTTATTATCTATGTTACGCCAGATGTTCTATGGATACAAGATATTTAATGGCCCAAACTTTGATTTTTTTGATTCTGGGCCGCGAGAGTTATTTCTTTCGATCTCCTTTTTTTTACCCGTACTAGGTATTGGTATGTACCCCGATTTCGTTCTTTCACTATCAGTTGAAAAGGTTGAAGTTATCCTATCTAATTCTTTTTTTAGATAGTTTTTTTATAAATAAAAAATGAAAAAAATCTTATCATTTATAAAAAGGTTCGTTGTACAATGACAAAAAGAACGCTTTTTCTTCTCTTGTGTTAAGTAAAAAAACTTTGTGTGAACTAGGGAGAGACCCGTTACTTTGATTCGCGAGGCTCTCCCTAGTTCACACAAAGTTTGATATGCGTTATATGCTTTTCTATTCCTATTGGTAAGTGGTAAGAACTTCTTTTTGAATTTAATTAGATGTTAATATAAATGAACCATAACTATGTAATCCTATTCCTAATAGATTTACTCCAAAATAGCATATCCAAATTATAAGAAATCCAATAAACGCTACAATTGCTGAATTTGTACCCTTCAATTTTAGATTTGTTTGAGTATGTAAATAAATTGCAAATATGATCCAAGTAATAAAAGCCCAAGTTTCTTTTGGGTCCCAACTCCAATAGGACCCCCATGCTTCATTAGCCCATACTGCTCCAGAAAGAATTCCTATCGTTAAAAAGAGAAATCCTAGACTAATAACCCGATAACTCCAATAATCCAATTGTTGAATCAATTGCGACTTATAATAATTCCTTGGAGAAAAAAAAGAAGTTTTTTTTAAAATATTTTTTTCTTCATTCATGTATTCGACTTTATCAAGGAAAAATGACTTATTTAAATTTAATAAATGATTACTCGTAGAAAAAAATTTTCTATTTTTTCGAACTGTAATGACTAGAAGTGATACTGATAATAATGATCCACATAAAAGGGCCACATATCCCAATATCATCATACTTACGTGCATTATTAACCACTCGGATTGAAGAGCAGGTACTAATATAGTGGATTCGTGTATTTCAGTTAAAAGGCCTGAGGTAGCAAAGCCCTGGGAAAAAATAGCACTTGGACCTATTATTGTGCTTAGAATATTTTGATTTTTTTTGAAATACGGAACTATATAAATAAAGGAAAAACTCCATGAAAGAAAGATTAACGATTCATTTAAATTACTTAGTGGAAAATGTTTCGAATAAATCCAACGAGAAATTAATAATCCTGTTATACACAAAAAAGTCGTTATCATGCCCTTTTCGGATGAATCATATAGTTTTACGATTTCATCGACAAAAAAGGTTATCAAATGAATTGTAATTAGAATTGAAACAGTCGAAAAAGAAATATGAGTTAATATATGCTCTAAAGTTGAAAATATCATAAAAAGAATTCCTTAATTATAAAATTGAAATCGGCAATTGAATTCATTATTCATTATAGGATCTATTTTCTTTTTTTAGGAAATGACATGCCGCCACTCGGACTCGAACCGAGATGCTCTAGCACTGCTTCCTAAGAGCAGCGTGTCTACCAATTTCACCATAGCGGCTTGTCTTGACCTCATAATAGCCTATAAATAAGCAATCGTCTAGATTTAAGAATTCAATTGGGTGCAATATTTTCAGGAAAGATTCAAATCAATGAATAAAATCTGTTCAAATATGTCCTTGAACCTTCATTATTTTAGTTTAGGGTTTTAGTTTTATTGTGTATTTGAGAATCTTCTTTACTTGAATTCTTGTAAAACCAAAAAGTCTTACTATCAATTAAGGGATAGAACCTTTCCTCTAAAAAACATTTTTTAAATTAAATGTTTTTGATTTATTTAATTTTAAAAAGTACAACCAAAAAATAAGTTTTATCAATGAACAAAAAACCTATTTTAGATTATTCAAAATTCACACATATTTATCCATAAAATTTACACTAAGTGTTTTTGCGTGAATTGATGGCCAGAGATATATGGGCTCTATTCTATATAAGAATTTACAGAAAATCCAAAAGAAAAGTAAGAAAGTTGTGCAAAAAAAAATATTTTATAGTACAAATAAGTTGCTGGGGGAAATAAGACTCCTATTCTGGAAAGAAAATATATTAAAAAGAAAGTGAGTATCTTGTGTTTTTTTGTTAAAAAAAAAGACTTTGTTTAAATTCGGTTTAAAGTAAAAGTAAAACAGAAGAATTCCATTTCCTATGAATTAATTCAACAGGAAATGGAATTTGAGAATTGTCTTTTTGAAACGGAAGAATTTAATTTTTAAGTCAGGTCAATTTAGATTTTTATAAGGTGTTCTGTTTTATTTCTTAATAACTTATTTTTTTATTTTATTTGTTTGTCGCACAAAAAAACTTTTTGAAATCCCGGTAGAAAGAGATTTCCCTAAAGAAAACGCTTTTAACGCTGACCAATAGCCTTTCCTTTTCCAAAAATTTTTACGAATACGCTTTTTTGATGCAGAAGTACGTTTTTTTGGAACTGCCATTTAAATAAAAATGAAGAGATTACTCATTGGTATAGCTGGATGTGAAAGACATCTATTGTTTAAAAAAATCTGCGCTTTTCTAGATAATTTTTTTTCTAAAATTCTAAAAGAATGGAATATGAACGATATGGTAAAATCGCATAAAATTTTTCTAAAAAATAAAAAACAAGAAGAATATTTTTAGTAACTTGTCAAAATTTGACTTGCATTTTCAAATTCGAAGGAGACTCATAATTAATCTTTGTCTTTTATATGATTTGACCAATTGTAACTTCTTGATTTGAATATTTGAAATATTTAGAAGAAATTCAGAAAGAGAAAGAATAAGTAAAAAGAAAGAAAAATTTTTCATTTTTATATTTAAGTTAGGTTAAGCTTAGTGCATATTTTCATTTTTTTATTGACTCCTTTCAAAAGAAGTAAGGTCCGATAAATCGGAAAAATTTAATTACGAATTTCAATTTTTTTATGCAACAGACATATCAATATGGGTGGATTTTACCTTTTGTTCCACTTCCAATTCCTATGTTAATAGGAGTGGGACTTCTTCTTTTTCCGACAGCAACGAAAAATCTTCGTCGTATGTGGGCTTTTCCAAGTATCTTATTGTTAAGTATAGTCATGATTTTTTCAATTAATCTGTCTATTCAGCAAATAAATAGCAGTTCTATCCACCAATATGTATGGTCTTGGACACTCGATAATGATTTTTCTTTAGAATTTGGCTGCTTGATCGATCCACTTACTTCTATTATGTCAATGTTAATCACTACTGTTGGAATCATGGTTCTTATTTATAGTGATAATTATATGGCTCACGATCAAGGATACTTGAGATTTTTTGCTTATATGAGTTTTTTCAGTACTTCCATGTTGGGATTAGTTACTAGTTCAAATTTGATACAAATTTATTTTTTTTGGGAATTAGTTGGAATGTGTTCCTATCTATTAATAGGGTTTTGGTTTACGCGACCTCCTGCAGCAAATGCTTGTCAAAAAGCATTTGTAACTAATCGTGTAGGGGATTTTGGTTTATTATTAGGAATTTTAGGATTTTATTGTATAACAGGTAGTTTTGAATTTCAGGATTTATTCGAAATACTCAATAACTTGATTTATAATAATGAAGTCAACTTTTCCTTTGTTATTTTGTGTGCTGCTTTATTATTTACCGGTGCAGTTGCTAAATCTGCACAATTTCCCCTTCATGTGTGGTTACCCGATGCTATGGAGGGACCCACTCCTATTTCGGCTCTTATACACGCTGCTACTATGGTAGCAGCGGGGATCTTTCTTGTAGCTCGCCTTCTCCCTCTTTTCATGGTTATACCCTATATAATGAATTTAATCTCGTTGATAGGCATAATCACATTATTATTAGGAGCTACTTTAGCTCTTGCTCAAAAAGACATTAAAAGGGGTTTAGCCTATTCGACAATGTCTCAATTGGGTTATATGATGTTAGCTCTAGGAATGGGGTCTTATCGAAGTGCTTTATTTCATTTGATTACTCATGCTTATTCCAAAGCATTATTATTTTTAGGGTCTGGGTCCATTATTCATTCAATGGAAACTGTTGTTGGCTATTCTCCGGATAAAAGTCAGAATATGGTTTTTATGGGTGGTTTAACAAAACATGTACCGATTACTAAAACCTCTTTTTTATTAGGTACACTTTCTCTTTGTGGTATTCCGCCTCTTGCTTGTTTTTGGTCAAAAGATGAAATTCTTAATGATAGTTGGTTGTATTCGCCAATTTTCGCAATAATAGCTTGGGCTACCGCAGGATTAACCGCATTTTATATGTTTCGCATCTATTTACTTACGTTTGAAGGTCATTTAAATGTTCATTTTCAAAATTATAGTGGCAATCAAAATACTTCTTTCTATTCCATATCTCTATGGGGTAAGGGGTCTTCAAAAGGAATTA